AAATACCTTGTGTCAGAATTGAAAAATTCTATGTCTATGGCCGGTATCTTTAGTATTTTCTTATTCCTTACCTGTGTCTACTATTTAGGCAGAATACCATCACCTATTTTTAGTAAGAAACTGAACAAACTCGACAAAATGGAAGAAGAAGAAGAATTTGATAACAATAGACAGGTTGATTATATGTATGGGAATCAAGAAAATTTGAAGTTCAAAATACTTGAAAAAAATAAAAAAGATGAAGAAAAATCCTTTTTTTTGTTTGAAAAACCTCTTTTGACCTTTTTTTTCGATTATAACCGATGGAATCGTCCATTACGATACATAAGAAAGAGAAATAAAAATTTTAAAGGCTCCGTAAGAAGAGAAGCCTCACAATATTTTTTTTATACATGCCAAAGTGATGGAAAACAAAGAATATCTTTTACATATCCCCCCAGTTTGTCAACTTTTGGGGAAATGATAGCAAGAAGGATATCGTTGTCTACATTAGAAAAACTCTCCGCTGATGAACTATATAACGAGTGGCTTTATACTAATAAAGAGAAAAATAACAACTTAAATAATGAATTTATAAATAGAATTGAGACTTTAGAGACAGTATTTCTTTCTCTAAATATACTTGAAACAAAAACTAGATTGTATAATGCTGAGACTAAAAACAAAAAAGATTTCCTAGTTAAATTGTGTAATACTGAGCCTAAAAACAAAAATTGCCTAGTTAAAATGTATGATCCCTTTTTAAATGGGATGTATCGTGGAAGAATGAATAAATTATTTTCTTCTTCAATCATAAACGAAACTTTGATAGAAAATTGCACAGAAACGTCTGAACTAAATCATATTCATGATATCCTTCTTCCCTATCCTAATTCTCCAGAATATGAACAGAAAATCGAAAGATCAGAAAAAAAACAAGTAAAAATAGATTCAAATAATAGGTTAATGTTTTCATTGAACGCAATTCTAACTAACCCTAAACGTGAAAAAAAATCTATTGGAATAAACAAAATAGGTAAAAAACCCCCTCGATGGTCATACAAATTAATCAATGAGTTGGAACAACATTTTAAAAAACGACGAAAAGAACAAGGCATAATGCAAGGGCTGGATCACCAGCTTCGAACAAGAAGATTTAAACGTATAGCTTTTTTAACTCGTTCCAGACGAAGTTTTAAGAAGTCTCATTTCAAGAATTATAATCTTTATAGAAAATTTAATAGAGATTCGGGTTTTATAAGTTATTTAGAAGAACCGGATTTTCGTCGAGCCGTAATAAAAGGATCTATGCGCGTTCAAAGGCGTAAAATGGTTATTTGGGGACCCTCTCAAGGAAATCCCCATTCCCCCCTTTTTTTGGAAAAAATGGAGGATTTTCCTTTTCCTATATCCAACCTAATGAAACTTTTTTTTAATATTAGAGATTGGTTGGGTAAAAAGTCAGAATTCGAAATTTTAGATCAACAATTCCAAATAAAAAAAAATAACCAGGAAGACGCAATGGAATTCTGGGATAACATTCCATATGCACAAAAAACAAGAAGTGTTCTGTTACTAGCTCAATCTATTTTTAGAAGATATATTAAATTACCCTTTTTCATAATAGTTAAGAATATTGGCCGTATTTTATTACGGCAATCTCCGGAATGGTATGAGGATTTCCAAGATTGGAATAGAGAAATTTATCTAAAGTGCAGCTATAATGGTCTTCAATTCTCCAAAACGGAATTTCCTAAAAATTGGTTAAGAGAAGGTTTTCAGATCAAAATCCTATATCCTTTTCATTTGAAACCTTGGCACAGATCTAAACTACGACTCTCTGATAGCGATCGAAAGCAACAGGATGATTTTGATTCTTGTTTTTTAACAGTTTTGGGAATGGAAACAGAATATCCTTTTGGGCCTCCTCGAAAAACACCCTCCTTTTTTGAACCTATTTTTAAAGATATAGACTATAAAGTCGAAATCAGAAAATTCAATTTTAGAGTTCGAAGAATTTTAAAAAAAATAACAAAGAAACAAACAAAAGCTGTTTTATTTGTAAAACAAATAATAAAAGAACTTTTAAAAGGAACAAAAATTCCATTATTTATACCGAGAGAAATATATGAATCAAGTCAAACTCAAACAGAAAATGATTCTATAATCTATATCAGTAATAAGATAATTCATGAATCACTTAGTCAAAATCGAGCTACAGGTTGGACAAATTATTTACAGGCAAAAGAAGAAATGAAACATAGAATTGATAGAAAAAACACAATCAGAAATCAAATAGAAATAATGAAAAAAAATAAAAAGAATAATGGAGAATCACCCCCAAAAATTTGGAAACTATTAAAAAGAAAAAATATTGAATTATTAATTCAATTTTGCATTGAAAAAATATACATTGATATCTTTCTATGTATCATTAATATGCGCAGAATCACTCTATACCTTTTTATGGAATCAACAAAAAAAATTGTTGAGAAATACATTGACAATAATAAAAGAAATCAAGATCAAGAAAGGATTAATAAAACAAAACAAAATAAAATTGACTTTATTTCGCCTATGACTATAAAAAAGATATTTGATAATCTTAGAAATAGTAAGCGAAAGTCACATATTTTTTTTGATTTATCTTACTTGTCACAAAAATATGTATTTTTTAAATTATCACAAACCCAAGCAATTAACTTTAATAAGGTAAGATCTATTCTTCAATATAATGGACCATCTTTTTTTCTTAAGAATGAAATAAAGGATTTTTTTGGAAAACAAGGAATATTTGATTCCGAAATAAGACATAAGAAACTTCCAAATTATGGAATGAATCCATGGAAAAACTGGTTAAGAGGTCATTATCAATACGATTTATCTCAGATTACATGGTCTAGATTAGTCCCCCAAAAATGGCGAAATGGGATAAATACCTCTCAAAATAATGATTTAAAGAAATGGTATTCCTATGAAAAAGACCCTTTTTTTGATTACAAAAAAAAACAAAATTTGAAAGTCTATTTATTATCAAATAAAGAGGATAATTTTGAAAAAAACTATAGATATGATCTTTTCTCATATAAATATATTCATTCTGAAACTAAGAAGAAATCCTGTATTTATAGAACATCATTAGAAAGAAATAAAAAGCAGGAAAATTCCACCAGAAATAAAGAAAACTTTTTTAACATACTCAAGAATATTCCTATGAAGAATTATCTAGGAAAAAGTGATATTATATATATAGAAAAAAATATGGATAGAAAATATTTGGGGTGGAAATTTAATACAAAAATTCAGGTTGAACCTAATAAGGACCAAATAAAGGATCAATTTCATATTTTTTATCTTCCAATTGATTCAAATTGCAAAATCAATTACAAAAGGGTCTTTTTTGATTGGATGGAAATGTCTTTTGATTGGATGGGAATGAATGAAAAATTCTTAATTTTAAATCACCTCATATCAAATCCGAAAGTTTTTTTCTTTCCAGAGTTTGTGATACTATATCATAAATATAAAGAGAAACCTTGGTTTATCCCAAGCAACTTACTTTTTTTTAATTTGAATATAAAACCAAATTTTAGTGAAAATCAAAATAGCAAGGCAAAGCAAGAGCAGGATGATAATTTTTTAAATTTTAGCCCAGCAAATTCAAAACAATATTTTGAATTAAAGAAGCAAAACAATATTGAAGAATATTTTTTAGAATCGATTGAAAAACTAAAAACATTCTTTAAAGGAGATTTTCCTTTGCAGTTAAGATGGACTGGACGTTTGAATCAATTGAATCAAAAAATGATGAATAATATCCAGATATACGGTCTCCTTGTTAGCCTCATAAATGTAAGAAAAATAACTATATCCTATATTCAAAGAAAAGAAATTAATCTGGATATAATGAGGAGGCGTTTAAATCTTACACAATTAACGAAAAAGGGAATATTAATTATGGAACCTGCCCGTCTATCTGTAAAAAATGACGGACAGTTTTTTATGTATCAAATAATAGGTATTTCATTGGTTCATAAAAGTAAGCACCAAAGTAACCGAAACCCCAAAGATGTTGCTAAGAAAAATTTTGATGAATCCATTCCAAGACATAAAAAAAAAACTCTAAATAGAGACAAAAATACTTCTGATTTGCTTGTTCCTGAAAAGATTTTATCGTTTAGACGCCGTAGAGAATTGAGAATTCTAATTTCTTTCAATTTGAATTTAAAGAATCAGAATGGTGTGCATAAAAATAAATTATTTTGCAAGGAGAACAGGCTAAAAAACTGGAGTCAATTTTTGGATGAAAGTAAAAATATCGACAGAAAAAAAAATGAATTAATTAAATTAAAGTTCTTTTTTTGGCCTAATTATCGATTAGAAGATTTAGCTTGTATGAATCGCTATTGGTTTGATACCAATAATGGGAGCCGTTTGAGTATGTTAAGGATATCTATGTATTCCTGATTTAAATTTTGAGTTTCCTATATATTCTGGTGTTCTATTCTATCAATCATCTTTTTCTTTTTTCTTCTGTCGATGATCTGTAAATATCCATGTTATATGCAAGCAACCCGATACATATATTTGCTGTCTTACATCCCAGTCTAGGATACTCCAATAATAAGGAAATGGCGTATCAATCAATTAAAGCTATAAATTAATTCAATTAAAGCTATAAATTAATTCAATTAAAGCTATAAATTAATCTTTGTACTAAACTATTTGATATCGTCTTTTTGTATCACTATCCAAATGAACTCCAAAATCGGATTTAGTAATGTTAATTGATAAAAACAGGAATCTATAATAAATAAATTATGGTTATTGTGTATACTACATTAAAATTTCTGACATTATTATTATTATTACTGATCAATAAAATAAATATCTGTAAAAAGGGGAGTGTGAAATTCTTTTATGGTAAAAAATTCATTTATTTCAATTATTTTGCAAGAACAAGAAGAAAACAAAGAAAACAGTGGATCTGTTGAATTTCAAGTAGTAAGTTTCACCAACAA